AAAACTGAACATGAAATTTTTATTTCATTCGGCTCCTTTATGGAAGATTGATGTATTCATAGAGAAAGAATTACATCCATAACATCTATGTCAGCCTTTCTGTTTGAATGTATCCAAAACTATTTGCTTACTAGATGATCCCTCTAGAGGAGAGGGATTATATGAAATCCGTCTAGTCTAGTTACTTCGTTCTCTATTTCTACTGGCAGGATCCTGAGGAAAAGAATTTCGTTTCCACCGAGCTGAAACAATATGCGATGCGGATGGTTCTAGTAAACCAAAACCACTCTCTTCCAGCTTGTTTGGCTTCAATTTCCCTTTTACAACACCAAAATAGAAGATCTAGTTACGATTGGAACTAAATTTTTGTATCTTCATCCATGGATCCCTAGTCATACTTATTCAATTGGAAGACTGGATCCAGTTCAAAAAAATTATGTTTCACGACTACATAATCCATTTTTATTTTTAATAAATAAAAATGAATTTCTAATAGGACTTTGGATACAAATCGTGAGAATGTATGTTCTTCCTCAAATATGCTATTGAGAGGTAAAGGATTAAACCTTTTTAAGAAATAAAGTTTTTGATCGGAGTATGAAAAAAAACGGAGATACCCCTTCCCTTAACTATTTAAGTTTTTAATAGAACGAATCACACTTTTACCACTAAACTATACCCGCTACATATACATTATTGTATATAAATGGACTATTTGTCGAACAAAGGAGTGAGACGCAATCAAGATAGGATCCAAATTATGGTGTTGACGCATATTTAGTCCTGTTAGCCGGGGACTTAAAAGGGTAAAGGGCCCAAAGCTTTTCAAATTTTCAAATTTTTTAAATAACATACATAAATTTCAATAAGACTATATATATATCCTTGTTTTGTTGGATTGCTAGTATTTTCGGATTGAAAGGGTCATTGAAGCTAGACAAAAAGAGGTACTGGCCTGGCCGGTACTTAACTAAGACCCGGCCTGGGCCGGGGGAATAAATCTTTCGTACAAAATCAAAGAAGTAAGGTATTCTTTCTATTGTATTGTAGATACTTGTTTCGAATCATTATCTAAATGTAATTCCTAATCAAATTCGTTCTTTATTTACTCTGAACTTACTTATTTTATATTAATGAAAAATAGGAAATTCCTAATATAAAATTTTATAATTGCATTTTATTTTTTATTTAATTATAAAATAATAATTTATTTATAATATATAATATTATATTAATATATATGTATATATGTAATAGTAATATAAGTAATATATATTAATTAGTAATATATATTAATTCATAATATATGATATGAAATATGAAAATAAAATAAAGAAAATATTGAATTCTCCGTAATTTCTTTAATTTAAATTATTTCGATTTTCTTTTCCATTTGGAGTTTGGAGAGATGGCTGAGTGGACTAAAGCGTCGGATTGCTAATCCGTTGTACGAATTATTCGTACCGAGGGTTCGAATCCCTCTTTCTCCGCTCGCTCTGATTACTCGACCCGCTTGATACTTTCGATTTCGAACTTTCAAAAGGAATTGAAATTCCTTGAATTTATCATAGTTGAATTTATCATAGGTAAATTTATAGAATAGATAAAATAAATAGGTAAATTTATAGAATAGATAAAATAATAAGAAAAGTTTAGTAAGAAAAGTTTAGAAAAAAAATTATTCCTCACGTCCAGGATTACGTCCTGGATCATTAGATAAGAATCCGAAGATGAAGAGAGAAACAAAGAATATCACTACTGTGTAAACAAAGAGTTTAAGACTAAGCATTACACAACCTCCAAAATAATCTTATTTTCGAAAAAGGGAATAGATTACCTATTTTTTCTTTTCAACACATCTACTATTTTGTTTAATTTGTTTGTTTAATTTTACACGACCCCCTGCAAAAAAATTCAATTTTGGAAAAGAAAGTCATTTTTACAAATTTCTTTGTATTGTATGTAATAAGATTTTTCTTTCTTACTTACAACTTACAAAAAACTTCTTGTCATATCGACAATTAGGTATTGTACGGGACCTAGACCTAGTAAACTCTTTGCTCACTGAAAGGTGAGAACGAGTAAATAAGCTGATCCAAATTCATCTTTGCGGTTATTTAATATTAATATACAATAATTGAAATTTTTGAATCGAGGGTTTATAATAATAATGTAATACTTAGTTGATCTTATTCATTTTTCTAATTTTATTATCGAATAAATCATGAATCGATTTGGATTTGGCAAAATGAGTCTATTTGGCAAAGTATTAAAAATTTTATCGAAAACTTACAGCAGCTTGCCAAACAAAGGCTAATAGAAAAAAGAAAAGAGGTATAACAGGCATAACATCTACGATTGGATTAAAAACCGCATAAGCTTCGGGCAATTTGGCAAAGAAAAAACTGTTCGAATAAAGGACAGAATTAAGACAGATACAGATTAAGCTAAAGATATTAAGCATAACAAACATTTCGTTCTTGTGTATTAGATAATTTTATTTTGATTGAATTATTTTTATAAGGGAAAAATGAAAAAGAAAGGAATTCTACTTTCATACATTATCTTAATTGAATTCTACGTAATGATCAATGAATTTTTTACATTATATATATAATTTATATGTCTTAAATCTTAAATCCTAGCAACAAAAATATGCTACATATGTATTTCATATGTATTTATTTTTCATATGTATTTATTATGTATTACGTATTATGTAATGTACTTTTTTGGGTATTTTTTTTTGGGGGGGGGTTGACCAATAACTAATAAGACTAGTAGTCTTTACTAGTGCCAAAGGATAAAAATGGGGCGTGGCCAAGCGGTAAGGCAGCGGGTTTTGGTCCCGTTACTCGGAGGTTCGAATCCTTCCGTCCCAGATCCTATCTATCAGAAACAGAAGATAGGATCACACTGTATCCCACATAAAAATCCCACATAAAACAAAAAATCTTTAAGAGAACAAAAAGTTGTTCTGAATTCTTAGAATGTATTTTTTTTCATTTTTAATTAAAATTATTTTTTGGTTTATCATTCACATTCAGAATATGCTCGTACTATGTTATATTCAATTTAGTTACCCATTTAACTAAATTGAATATAACATATTCATAAAATGTGAATTATCACATAATGCATTCTGAATTGCAGCGTGAAACAAAGGCATCCCTCTTCCCTTCCATACAACGCTAAAGTAAAAAATCGGTATCCCAATTTTTCTATGTGGAGATGATACTAAAAAGTAGCGAGTTTTTGTTACTAATTTCATCAGTTTCATCATCAGTCTTAGAAAACCTCTAAAGTTATGGTATGGTAACAAAATAGGAGAATCGTCGGAATTCCATTTCTTTCTATCTTATATCTTAGATTCCTCAAATAAAAATTTTTGGAAATATATGTTTGTAAATCCATGTAATGTAAAGTAAGGATTGGGGGAAATTAGTATATTTCATATACTTGTACTTGAACTTTTTTATGAAATTGATGGAAAAATTGTCGAACCTGAAGTAAAAAGTAAAACAAAATACAAAAAAATCCATATACCATATAACCATAAAAAATCCATATGATCATATCATATAAAATAAACAAGGTAAAGTCCTATACTCATATATATAATATAATTGTAATTATTGTAATTATATAATATATAATTGTAAATAATTGTAATATGTTTAATAATATTTTTTTTATTTAATATTAATAATATTAATATTTTATTTAATATTAATAATATTTAACATTTTTTTTATGAACTCTTGGTTGGTACTTGAAAAAGTATGATAAATCAATAGTTTCTAGAAATTTACGACCTTTTGTTTTGGGGTCGACTGAACTTTACCCTTATCCCAGATTCGCAAAAAGTATATAGAATACTTTTCTATCCATAGCTAGAAACTATCCATAGGTAGAAAGTATGGACTATTATATACTGCTTGTTGAGCCAATGACTATTCATGATTACACATATTAAATGAAATATATTTAACCTTAAATATATTTCATCGTGGTTTGAAATTCAATTGAATTTTATTTTTTTTATATTAGAGGAATGTTATGGTAAAACTTCGTTTGAAACGATGTGGTAGAAAGCAACGTGCGACTTGAAGGACATGATCGGCTGTGGATTTTTACATCCACCATTTTACATAAAAATGAAGATGCTCTTGTCTCGACATAATTTGTTCTGTTCCATTAGGAATCTAATTTGTCTTAGATTGATAGTACGTGATGGAGCTCGAGTAGAAAAGATTGATTTATTTATCAAGTATCAAGGGGAAGAATCTAGGGTTAGTGCTAATCAATCAATAAGTTCGACCAACTTTGTAAATATATCCTCAATATCAATATAAAAAAAATCGAAAGGTTTAAACTTGAAACAAGTTAAAAAAACTTTTTTTCTATAAAAAGAAAGGTGTATCCTAGGAAATCAATTCTTCGTATTCTATTTCTATAGGTATTCCATTTATGTAGAAGAAAATAACAAAAAACAAAAGGTATGTTGCTGCCCTTTTGAAAAAGGAGTAAGGATCACCGAAGTAATGTCTAAATCCAATGATTTTACAAAGGAAAGATAAAGGATTCCGGAACAAGGAAACACTATTTTCAATTGTCTCAAGAAAGGGATCAGAATAATTGACTCGGGATGAGACAAACAAAAGAGGTTAGAGACGGCTCAATAAATGTTTAAGGATTCCCCCTGGGACTATGTCAGAATTACCCAACTTGAGTTATGAGTACGAATGAAATTTTTTTTTCTCGAGTTCGAGCCGTATGAGGATAAAACCTCTTATACGTTTCTGGGGGAGATTGTTTATGTGCATCTATCCCAATGAGCCATCTATCGAATCGTTGCAATTGATGTTCGATCCCGACGAGAAGGGAGAGATCTTCGAAAAGTGGGTTTTTATGATCCGATAAATAATCAAACTTATTCAAACGTTCCTGCTATTCTATATTTCCTTGAAAAAGGTGCTCGACCAACAGGAACTGTTTCTGACATTTTTAGGAAAGCAGATTTATTTAAAGAAAAAATTTCGAGTTAGTTGTTAGTTAAAGTTAATTAGTTAAAATGAAAAGTTAATTAAAAGAAAAAAGACCAAAATAAAGAAAAAAGGGGGGGAGGAATAAATATATATAGTGTAATTATTTACATTTACCTACAATTTATTATCTATAATTTGTCCTTTTCCTGTTATAGGAATCCAGCAACAAACAAGGAATTAATCTTGTTTATCCTTTATTGATTGAATAAACCTGTCTGTCTTTATCTCTTCCTTATTTTATAAAAATTTCTGATTTATTTATATTTTTTTTGTTTGTGCCAATCCAACAAAAATCTTTATTTGATTTACTTCAGTTTTTTATTCGTTTTATCACCATTCTAGTCATATTTATATTGACAATGTTATATTGAACAAATATAATTGATCGTAGATAAAGAAATCTCCTTATCCCGACTCTATCCTATATTGTATTATTGGATTTGGTTTTCAATTCACTTCAGTCAAATGACGGGTTTTTATTGCCGGGTTTACTGTCATAGAAGATGTTTTTTTTTCCTTAAGTCGGGTTAAATAAAAAAATGTATAAATAAACGGTTGGTCCGTCGGAATTTTGGCATTTCTATTAGGAATTTGGTGCTTTTTACTATGATCTATACATTTTTTTTCTAATTGATCAATAAATCAACAAGAAAGATTTGTTCTTAGTTCAATGTTTTGATGGGGTCGCACAGTCTAATTCAATTGGTTTTTTATTTCGATCGTATCTACATATCCGACTTTTATTTTGAAGGGTTGGGTTGCTAACTCAACGGTAGAGTACTCGGCTTTTAAGTGCGACTATGATCTTTTACACATTTTGATGAAGCAATAAATTCGTCCAGACTTTTGGTAGAGTCTATAAGACCACGACTGATCCTCAAAGGTAATGAATGGAAAAAGCAGCATGTCGTAATACGTAATATAATAAAAAAATAAAAATAAAATAATAAATCTATTATTTTATTTTTATTGAAAAAATTTCAAATTAAAATGAAAGTGAAATTAATAATTTCTCCTTACTCAATTCTTACAATTTTTTTTGGTAGGGAAGTGGACAAAACAAATTCAAATTTATAGTTTGGTCTAGTGAATAAATGGATAGAGCTTCATGGCTCCAATTCCAATTCTGATAAACCAATAAACCAAAAAGCAACGAGCTTATGTTCTTAATTTGAATTAAATGATTACCCGATCTAGTTAGACGTTAAAAATGGATTAGTGCCTGGTACGGGAAAGGATGGGGTCTCCCGTGAGGAGACCATTGATTCTTTTTTTTATGAATCCTAAATATTTATTATTATGGGTTAGAGACGAATGTGTAAAAGAAACAGTATACTGATAAAGATAATTAATTCCAAAATCAAAAGAGCAATCAGGTTGCAAAAATAAAGGGTCATTATCCTCTTGTAATTATAACGAAGATAAACCATTTTTTCTAGAAAAAGGGGAGTAAAAAAACCTATTGATTGGATTTCCTCTTTCCTTTACAGGTTTATTATTATTATTGTATATATACATAATCTTCTTTATTATATTTATTATACATAATATACATAATACTCTGTTTTGACCATATTGCACTATGTATTAGTTATTTTATAACTCAAGAAGTTCTTTCTACCTCTGCTTCACGTGGGGAAATATAAATGGAAGAATTACAAGGATATTTAGAAGAAGATAGATCTCGGCAACAACAGTTTCTATATCCACTTCTCTTTCAAGAATATATTTACGTATTTACTTATGATCATGGGTTAAATAGTTCAATTTTTTATGAACCCCAAAACTCCTTGGGTTATGACAATAAATTTAGTTCAGTACTTGTGAAACGTTTAATTATTCGAATGTATCAAAAAAATTATTTGATTTATTCGGTTAATGATATTTACCAAAATATATTTGTCGGGCATAACAATTATTTTTATTTTAATTTTTTTTCTCAGATTCTATCTGAAGGTTTTGCAGTCATTGTAGAAATTCCATTTTCGCTGCAGTTAATATCTTCCCTTGAAGAAAAAGAAATACCAAAATCTCACAATTTACAATCTAGTCATTCAATATTTCCTTTTTTAGAGGATAAATTATTGCATTTAAATTATCTGTCCGATATACTAATACCCTATCCCGTCCATATGGAAATCTTGGTCCAAATGCTTCAATCCTGGATCCAGGATGTTCTCTCTTTACATTTATTGCAGTTCTTTCTCCACGAATATTATAATTGGAATAGTCTCATTATTCCGAAAAAATCTATTTACGTATTTTCAAAAGAAAATAAAAGACTATTTTGGTTCTTATATAATTTATATATATATGAATACGAATTTCTATTAGTGTTTCCTTGTAAACAATCCTCTTTTTTACGATTAATATCTTCTGGAGTCCTTCTTGAGCGAATACATTTTTATGTAAAAATAGAACATCTTGGAGTGTGCCGAATTTTTTGTCAGAA